GTTCGTTCCAACTTTCAACCCGTTTTTCTAAATTCATTGATATTGAATCAATCGAACGAACTTCTAACACTTGTTCTACTTTTGGAAGACCTTGCGTTATATCACCCGATCTCGATTTTTCATATATAAATGTAACTAATGTATCTCCTTCGTAAAGGATTTCCCCATAATGGCCATGAACGGTTGCTCCTGGAGTAGCCAAATAGGGCTTTGCAGATCTTATTACTAAATAGTCAACATGAACAATTAGAACTTGGCCCGATTTTAGATGGGGTCCATATTTCGATATACATATATTTTCACAAAAAAACTGCCCAAGGCTAATTATTGTCGATGTTTTTTCACAGTAATCGTGATGGAGAAAATACCAATTCCAATTTAATGGATTCAAAATTATGTTACTGAATGGATCTGGATTATAAATTATCCTATTTTCGTCCATTAAATAATATTGTAGTACTTCTTGGAAAGTCTGTTTTAAATTGTCAAGCAGCAAATGTTTATTTACCAAGATTTGATTATGAGTTATTAAATAGTAAAATGAAAAAAAATTCGTAATTTTAGGGACAATTCCTAAAGGACCCAACGAATTCCTAATTGGAAGTAGCGGACCCCTTTTATTTTTATTGAATTTTTTTGTCACATTATATTTCAAACAGTTGAATGGACCTATTCGAGAAGAATTAGATGATGACAAAGTTATCAAAGATTGGCATTCCTTATTTCTATTCAACAACGTACGAATAGTTCCTTGATGCCTAGTAAGCGATTGTTTAATCCTTGCCTTGGAATAAAAAGGATTGAGGTTGGTGCGATCTGAGCCATTAGCAGGGATCAATCCTGACCCTGCCGGATCATTCCTTTTTCTGGTATACGAAATGGGGGACTTCACTAAGTCCATTCTTATGAAATCTCGAATCAGATCATTTATCCTTACCTCAACAAAGGACGCCCGAACCTCCTCGATAGAAGAACTTTTTTTTTCTTGGTCCCAATTCAATACTAAACAAGCTCGAACTAATTGAATATTTGTGTAAGAAATTCCGCGAATTGATTTGCCATTTCCATAAAGGATATAATTGACAACTCGAAGTTGCACATTATCCCTTTCCTGCAAGGGATCCTGGGGAAAAAGCCTTGCCAAATTTATCCCGTCCACTGTTTCATATGTGACTACGGGTCGAACCAAAACAAAAGACTTTTTTTTTGTAGGTGTGATCCGTTGGACATAAATCCAATTTTTCCATTTTTTGGATTCCTTAAAATGATTTTTTCCCGTTCCGGGTGGTATCAAGATACCGCTGTGCCAGGATATCTTATCTGTCTCTCCAGGAAAATAGATATCCCCAAAAAATATTTTGAGTTCAATCTTTTTTTTTTTTTTCTCCACTCGGACCAATCCGCTTACTCGGCTTCTTATATTGAAAGTAATTCGCGTATCTACTCCAATGATACTATTGTTCCGTACCATTATGGAAGAAGCTCCGGGTAAGATATGCACTTCCTCGGGAATGAAAAAAAATCGATCTATTTTCATTTTGTATTTTGGCCGAAATTCTTTTGTCCTTGGATACTCAATCAAATACTCTTTTTTGACGATTGAATCCGCCTCTATAGTCCCATATTTAGTAATTCCCGAACTCTTTCTTCTATATCGAGAATCGTCGAAATAAGCAAGAATACTATTTATACGGAAAAGACCATTTATGGGTATTTCAATCGAGATACCTGAACGCGGTATTAGTTCTTTTTCTTGTTCTTGATTCGATTGTAATGGAATGATGAATCTATTTCTTCGTCTCTTTGCCAATAAATCAGAATTCTCGTCAAGAATAGCGGGGTATATAAAATTACAATGACCGTTACATATGATTCGATCAGGTACTGAATAATCAAGAACCCCCCCCTCCTTTTTACCAGAAGGATCCGACCTAAACAATTTGTGTCTCGCTTGATCATCAGCCACTGAAAGGTTAGAAATATATTTTCGTTCGACAGAAAGAGAATGAATATTTATTTGATCTTGATCCTTGTGGAGCGAAAAAGGGACTATACTGGATCTGTACGGAACTCCTGATAATATCCACAAATGGCTTGTTTTTGGTAAGAGATGAACATTACCATATGTATATTCGGGTGCATGGTACACAGCGGTACTCCAGTGCATTTCTCCCTCTGAGTCAGAATAAATATGTTTTCGGACCCTCTCTTTAAAATTCAAGATGGATGCTTCGGCGCGAATCTCGGCAATGACTTGTTCTGATTCTACATATTGATCATTTTTAACTAAAATAAAACTTTTTGGTGGAATATTCACATTATGTAGAATATCTTGACCCTCAATAGTTACATATAGGTCTATATAACATAGAAAAGCTGGATAGCCATGACGTGTACGTGTGGGATGAACCAAATGTTCATTGAATTGAATTTTTCCATTATCAGGAGCTCGTACATGTTCCGCCGTACCGCCTGTAAATACTCCACCGGTATGAAAAGT